AACCAATAAGAACCCTAATGAACCTAAAAAAAGGATAAAGGCCCAACAGAAATTACTTGTTTTTCGAGATCCCGTTATAAGTTCTATCCATATACGTTCTGATCGCCAACTCATATTAGATGCAGTTCTATTTTATTGGAATTGGTAGAATAAATAACCCAAGCAAATGAAAATGAATTTAACTTTACTTTTCTTTGTTTCCGAAGTAACTTTCATCAACTAGCACTAGTTTGATGTAAACCTTTAGGAGTAATTCATCGAATTGCTTCCAGAGCTAAAAAATATATGAGATTTTCCCTACTGCCCGCAGCGTATCTAAAAAATCTTGTTTTTTTGAACATGAAGAAATAAAGAAGCCATTGCAATTGCCGGAAATACTAGGCCCACTAAAGGCACAAAAATGGAGGGTAAGTTAATCATAGAATGGGTACCTCGATTTAATATTTGTACCTGGTATTTTTATTTTTAATATAACAATATTAAAAATAAAAATTTTTGTAATTTCATATTTTTTTTTATTATTCTTATAAAGATAGTCTATAATCACTAGAATTCATATATCCTTATACTAAGTATATTTGAAAAAAAAAAAAGAATAACTAATAGAATCTATTAATTTATTAATAAATAAAATAATAAAGAATTAATAAAGAAATATAAGGGATGTAGAACTAAATAACTACTCACTCGCCACAAAAAAAAAATTTAGGCTCTGCTTGATTTTTCATTTTGAGTCAAAGGAAAGAAAGCGTGGAGCTGAAATAACTCACTCAGAACCTCCTTTAAAGGATTACGTGGTACAATTGAATCAAATAAGCCCTTATGGAATAAATATTCAGATGCTTGTGAACCTTCGGGTACTGTCTTATTCAACGTTTGTTCAATTACTCGTTTACCTGCAAATGCAATGTAAGCATTGGGTTCAGCAATAATGATATCCCCCAACATGCCAAAACTAGCTGTCACCCCACCAGTAGTGGGAGATGTAAGGATCGATACATAGAATAACTTTTTACTTGTTTGATAATTATATAAAGCAGAAGATATTTTAGCCATTTGCATCAAGCTCAAACTTCCTTCTTGCATACGTGCTCCTCCGGACGCACATACTAGAATAAGGGGTAAAAGTTGATTGGTAGCATATTCGACCAAACGAGTGATTTTCTCACCTACTACGGATCCCATACTACCTCCCATAAACTGAAAATCCATAATCCCAATTGCTACAGGAATACCATTTAGTTGACCTGTGCCTGTTTGAACAGCCTCAGTTAATCCTATCTTTCTTTGATAAGAATCAATACGATCTTTATAAGGTTCCTCTTCCGAATGAAATTCAATGGGATCCAGAGAGACCATGTCTTCATCCATAGGATTCCAAGTACCTGAATCAATCGAAAGTTCGATTCTATCTGAACTGCTCATTTTCAAATGATATCCACAGTGTTCACAAATATTCATTTTTGATTTAAAGAATTTTTTATAATTTAATCCATAACAATTTTCGCATTCAACCCACAAATGCTTGTATTTTTGAGTTTCATCGAGATCGTTAGAACTTTCTCTTCTAGTTAAATCACTATCATTTGTATCATTCGTGCTAGTTATTATACTAGAACTCTCGCTTTCACTCCAATTTCTGCCCTTACCACAAATGTAACTATAAAAGTAACTGTCATTGTATTTGTCACTATCACCTAAAATGTAACTATCAATACAGATTCGAGAACGAAGATCACTCTCAATGCAACTATTAATGTTATTATTAATATTATTATTCCAATTAGATTTAGTATCATACATGGAATGATCATCATCACTATTAGAGACATTATTCAGATAGCTAGAATTATTATAACTATAAATATAAAAAAAACTTTCTGGTTCACTTAGAAAAGAATTATCATTGTCAATCTCTAAAATTTGATTCTCAATATCAAAATATATGGAATAACTGTTCCTTTTACTATCCCTAACTAAAAAAGTTTTATCAGATAGGAAATTCCGGATGTTCCTGACACCGACTAAATAATCAACATTACTATAACTAGAATTGTCACTAGCATTCCAACTATGAATGTTTTTATCCATATCCGTTAAAATTGGGTCTTCACTTACACTGGTATTTTCAATAGGACAAAAACTATCCATTGATTTACTTAACCCACACCCGTATTCTAACTCCCTATTAAACAACATAGAATTGAACCACCCTTTTTCCATAGAGCTTTTTTTCCTCTATTTCCATGAAAATACAATAGATGAATAGTCATTCGATGAAAAATCATATCATATAAATATTCTATTTAAAATATTTTATCTCGTTCTCGTTTTTATTTACTAAAAAAATCACCGCATTCGGGGGTTATGTTCATTTTGAAGATCGATAAAAATCAATTTTTGTAGCTATAGAACAAGAGAACGGGGGGTATAAAAGAGAAAAGAATTCTATAAATCTATATAGAAGTCATCCACGACCCTCTTTTTTTTATTTCATTAATTGAATTTCGTTTGTTGATTAGGGGAAAGTTCCATAAAAACACCTGCCTTTTTTGAAATATCCTGAACAGTTCCTGTAGGTTGAGCGCCCTGTTCAAGGAAATATAGAATAACAGGAATATTTTAATAGGTATAGGTTTGATTCTTTATTGGATCATAAAAACCCACTTTCCGAAGATCTCTTCCCTCTCTTCGGGATCGAACATCAATTGCAACGATTCGATAAACGGCTCATTGGGATAGATATAGATAAACAATACCCCCCTAGAAACGTATAAGAAGTTGTCTCCTCGTACGGCTCGAGAAAATTCAAAAGAAATAATGTCTATGTATAAAAGTATAAAATTATATGATGTTAAATAGATCAATAAAATCATCAAATCAATTAGACTATGATTTAAGTATTTTTTTTTCTTATTCTTTTTCTTTCTGAAAAAAAAAAAAAAAAGAACTCCTCGTATTCGCAACCTCATAACTCAAATTGAATAACTTTCAAATAACTCAAAAGAAAACAAAACCCTTAGCTTAGGTATTTCATTTATTGAGCGGTCTCTACCCCCCTTTTTTTCTTGCCTGTCTTCTTTAGAATCTATAGAATCTATTTTTTCTTCATTCTAATCGAATTGTTGAGACAATTTGAAAATGGTATTTACTTGTTCCAGGATCCTTTAGCTTTTCCTTGAATCATTGGGTTTAGACATTACTTCGGGGATGGGATCTTTAATCGTTTCAAAAATGGCAGCAACATGCCATTTTATTTCTTTTTCTCAAAGAATCATACAAATAGAAGATTGATTCCCGCGGATACACTTTTGATCGAACTAGTTTTACCAATTCCAACAAATTTGACTTTTTTTAACCTTGCTCGAATTGGATCCTTTCGATTTCTCTCTCAAAAATATACTTACGAAGTTGTTCTAACTTATTAATCTTCACTAACCTTATTAGATACTTGCCCCTGATAAATGAATCAACTCGAGCTCCATCATGTACTATTTACATCATCAATCCCTCTCCCGCCCCCCAAACAACGAGTTCTAGTGGAACAGAACAAACGATGTCGAACCGGGAGCACCCCGATTTCTATATACTAGAAAAAATAGCGGATGTAAGAATCCACAGCTAATCTAATCATGTCTTTCAAGTCGCACGTTGCTTTTTACCACATCACATCGTTTTAAACGAAGTTTTACCATAACATTCCTTTAGTTTGGATCCGCGGTATGTAATTGATTGAATTATCAATTATGAAATCGTGAATAGTCATTGATTCAATCGATACATAATAATCTATCCTTTTTACTTCTTTCTAGGTTTTCCTTCCATATGAATGGACAATTTATAAAGTGAAGGAAGGAGTCTAAAAAAAAAAAATTCAAATTAATTCGATATTGTATGAATAGATTTTCTATTCTATTTGAATCTATTTGGATAGTTTATAAAATAATAAAAAGAAATTGATTCAAAAAGATACAAAAAAATATTAGAAAAAAAAAAAAATAGAAATATGAAATAATAATAAGAAATCGATTTTTTATATTATGCAATTATCCACAGTGATTACAATAAAAACAAAAAAAAAAGGGTTAATGTTTATTCTGATATACAATTTGTATTCAAACAAATAGAATATCCATCATGACTGGATATTCTACTCTGGGACGGAAGGATTCGAACCTCCGAATAGCGGGACCAAAACCCGTTGCCTTACCGCTTGGCCACGCCCCATTGTCGATTCGACACTAATAAACACTATTATTAGTATTGGTTGTTCGTCAATTCTAGTTCAAAAATATCTATAGAAATGGAATAAAAAATTGTTGCTGGGATTTTAATATGCGTAGATGTAGAATTAAAATGAAACTGAAATTATTGATCATTACATAGAAGTCAATTAAGATATTGTATGAAAGTATGATTTTGATTTCTTCTATTTTTTTTTTTTCAGAATGAAAAGATTTTGAACTTATCCAGTTCAAATCAAAGAAGGATTGGGGGGGTCTGGCCTTATTTGATTCATTTTTTTTAGTATTGCTAATTTATTACTATTAATTAATATCTATAATAAAATATAAAAAATTATTTCGAATATTATTATATATTAGATATATTCGAAATAATTTTTTATATTTAGAATTTTTAGAATATAGAATTGATTAAAAATGATAATAAAAATAAAATTATACATATATATACATATCTAATACAAATAAAAAAGCAAAAATACAATTAATTTTCTTAAAGAACAAAATGTTTGTTATGCTTAATATCTTTAGTTTGGTCTGTATTTGTATTCACTCTACCTTTTATTCAAGTAGTTTTTTCTTGGCAAAATTACCCGAAGCCTACGCTTTTTTAAATCCAATTGTAGATATTATGCCAGTAATACCTGTACTCTTTTTTCTCTTAGCTTTTGTTTGGCAAGCTGCTGTAAGTTTTCGATGAGATCTTTAATTTGAATAATGTCCTTTACTTTAAAAATTCAGAATTTAATTTTTATTCGAAAACAAGAATTCGAACATTTTAACAATTTATAAGATCAGATAAGTCTTACAGTGTGAATCCTTGATTCAAATATTGAAATTTTTGGATAGACAAGAAAAATCTGGGCCATCTCATCATTTCCCGATTCTTACGTTTTTTCCATTGAGAAATCCCAATCCTATTATTAGATTTGAGTCCACCACCAATACCTAGATTGTTGATATGAAAGAAAATTTTGGGTAATAGTAATAAAGGGATCGACTCTTACTACAAATAAATTTCCGAATTTTTTTTTTTTTTTTCTATTTCCTCGAAAACACTTCATTTCTTAGAAACTTCGTATCAAAAGAAACATAATGTGTAATATAAGAGAATCTATTCTCTTTCTCTGTCGTTTTTAATTTTTTTAATTTCATTATCTTGGAGATTTTGTAATGCTTACTCTAAAACTATTTGTTTATACGGTCGTTATATTCTTTGTTTCTCTTTTCATCTTCGGATTCCTATCTAACGATCCAGGACGTAATCCAGGACGTGAAGAATAAAAAAAAAAATATTTTTGGTTTTATGTGTTTTTCTTGCTTGGGCTGGATTTTGAAATATTTTTAGGATTTTATCTATTTGACATAGTTAACTAGTAAATAAAATAGAGGAAGTAAAAAAAAATCAAACAAGGAAAACAAACAAAAGAAGCTTCATAAGTTCAAAAAAAATACCAAATCATCAACGGAAAGAGAGGGATTCGAACCCTCGGTAAACAAAAAGCCTACATAGCAGTTCCAATGCTACGCCTTGAACCACTCGGCCATCTCTCCCTCCTGCATAATGATTATGGCCCAGAAACCGGATGGGTGAAAAGTGAGTCATTCATATTCCATTTTTTGGATAGGCGCATACAATCAATTCGAACTATAAAAATCGAAATAAAAAGTTTTTATCAAAAAAACCTTCTTCGAGGCCGTAGGATAAACAAATTTTATTAATGAGTCTGTTTTTACGTTATTTCGTACGGTATTTACAATTCCTTTGTTTGTGGGATTATTTTCTTTTCTCGCGCGATAAATAAATTATAGAATGGATTGCTACCTATGCCTAGATCTCGGATAAATGGAAATTTTATTGATAAGACCTTTTCAATTGTAGCCAATATCTTATTACGAATAATTCCGACAACTTCAGGAGAAAAAGAGGCATTCACTTATTACAGAGATGGTGCGATTTGATTATCTTTTTTTTTTTTACATTTACCGATCCCAGTCTTAGGAAAAAGACACATTCTTCGGAGAGAAAGAAAAAAATAGAAAAAACCTACGCTTGCTGAAGGTGAAATTTGTAAATAAAACGATTAATTCCTTCTGTCGTGTATCCCCGATTAATGCAGCCTCATATACTTCAATTTTAAGTTTGTTTTTATTTATAGTATTAAGCGAAAGGTTATACCTATAACTAATGGAGTTAGGTCAACCCTACTCCACTAGTACCAATAGGCGGCCTGGGGAAAGAAGCACTACGCTTAGGAATCAACAACACGAAAGAAAAAAAAACTTTGTAAAAAAAAAAAATATCCTTCCTTTCCTTTCGGGATCGGGACTAATAAGAATGGTTGGGACAACAAACATCCATCTCGTTCGTATTTTGGATACCCGTATAACCATCGAAGACTGTTGAAGTGACTAATTCCGGGAAATTAAGCGGCGTTGAGGACAAAGAAATTGTTGGAGTTACCGTATTTTTTTATCCAGTACCAACATACTTGATGTTAAGAAAAGATCTTTTACAGGAAGGTTGGCTAGAGATTTCTTGTAAAAACACTAGCCCTGCTCAGTTGATAATGAGAATACTGCAATCTTTTTTGATTCTATGTATTTCTTTTTTATCATTATACACATAAACGAGGAGCCGTGTGAGGTGAAAATCTCATGTACGGTTCTGGAACGGAGATTCTTTGAACTGAATGACGACCGTAACGGATGTCGGCTCAATCGGAAGGAAATTATGCGGAAGCTTTACAGAATTATTATGAGGCTATGCGACTGGAAATTGATCCCTATGATCGAAGTTATATACTTTATAACATAGGCCTTATCCACACAAGTAACGGAGAACATACGAAAGCTTTGGAATATTATTTTCGGGCACTCGAACGAAACCCCTTCTTACCTCAAGCTTTTAATAATATGGCCGTGATCTGTCATTACGTGCGACTATCTCCACTATAGAAAGAAAAGAACGAGCAAATCCGCTAAGAAATACTAAAAAAAAATAGGCTTTCTACATATATATCGTCCAAAACAACGATTTTTATCAGCTGTAGCAAAAAAAACTTCATAGAAGTCGAAATATGAAGAAATAGATATGCCTAGATACTTTTTTCTATGGATAAAAGATCTAATTGATAGAGGAAGCACCGTAAAGATCCATTAGCGAGGTTTTGGACCGATACAATAAGAACTGCTTACTTATATCATGATAGAAAAGTTAGGAATCCACTTATGTAAAAAAGTCGATCCCCTAGGG